CTTTTTGAATATTCCTGTATTTAATGTATTTTATTTTTGGCATAATTTTATAATTTTATAAATTTGTTACTTCAAGTTAATTATTTTTTTTAACAGATTACAGGAGGCTCAAATAATTATTTTTAGTAGCTGTTTTTTGGCGTTTTTAAAAAAGTCTCAATTAGCGCCTATTTTTTGTTGCCTTTAATTTTTTGTATTTAAAATAAAATGTTTCCCGGTTTTTCAAAAATCGGGCCTATTTATATAAATACTTGATTACTTATAATTATTTAAATAATTTATTTATATATTTGTATATATAAAAACATATATTTTAATATATTAATATATTAATAATTAATAATATTAATATATAATATAATGTTGTTCTCTATTAATACCTCCTTATTGTTAAGTATAAAGATTAACCCCTGAGAGATAAGCTATATTCCTATATATATATATATAATTAAATTTAATTGTATATAATATATATAAATAAAAATAATATTATTTATTTATATATAATTAAATTTAACTATATTATTAGTATATAATTTGATAAACTAGTATATATCTAATTTATTTTAATACATAAATTAAACATTTATACAAAAAAAAAAAAATTTTGGGATTAATCAATGTTATTATAAACCTATTGAATTAACTTAACGTATTTTTTATTATTCTCTTTTTCTATCTAATGAATTTTAATTTATAAGTAAAGTTTCTTATAAAATTATTATTAAATCAACTTTTATTAATTAAGGGTCGATTTTTTTATTATTGTTTTTAATTTTAGAATTATTTGTTTTATTTTAATTATATTTTCTTTTTTAAAATTATTTATTTTTAATTTATTTATTTATATAATGTTATTTTTTATGTCATTTTTTTTTTACATTAAATATGTAATTTAAATTTAATATTTGGTGGGGGGTATATTATTCAATGCTTTGATTATAAAAGTCAGGAGTTATATTTATTTGTATTGGTTAATATATCATTTTATTTTTATTAATTCCCAAATTTTCTTATTCTTTATATCTCAGGGTTAGTAAAATTGTATAGTATAAAAGTCAGGGTTTATATTTTGCATTAATTAGAACAATTATTTTTTAACTAAAGCTTTTTAATTTTGTTTAAAACTTTTACTTTAGCTGTTTTAATAAAAATTTTTTTATGTATGATTTATTATTGAATTGATATTTTAAATATAAAAGTCAGGAGTTATATTTATTTGTATTGGTTTATATAATTTTTATTGTTTAAGCAAATTTTGTTTAATCGGTTGTTTTATTTGATTTTTTTTAGATTGAAGGGAAGAATCTTTTTACTTTAATATTTTGTCTTTTGTCTATATATTTTAATAAATTAAATTTTTTGATTAAAAAGATTCTTCTTATTTTATTTATCTGGATATAATTTATGTTTTAAATATTACTTTTATGAAAAAGTTTTAATTTGGCTTAAAAATTTAGTTTATTATTAATTTTCATGTAAATTTTGTTTAAATAAATTATTTTCAGTGATTAGTATTAGATATTTAAGTAATTAATATTTAGTGATTAATATTAGTTCTAACAAAAGTTGTGCCAGCAGTTGCGGTTATACTATTAGGGCAATTTAATTTTTTTGGTTTGTAGTTAAAGATTTTTATTAGAATATAATTGAAATTATTAGGTGAAATTTTTATTTTGATATTTTTTATTTTTTGAGGCTATTAATTTTTACTTTTAGACTAGGATTAGATACCCTATTATTTAAAATGTAAATTATTTAACTGTATTAGTATTAGTTATTATCTTGAAAATAAAAAATTTTGGCGGTATTTTAGTCTTTTCAGAGGAACCTGTCCTATAATTGATAGCCCACGATTAGTATTACTTTAGTTTTGTTTGTATATCATCGTAGTTGAGTATTTTATTAGAATTATTAATATTCAAAATTCTTTTTAAGAAGAAAACCAGATCAAGATGCAGCTTTTATTAAAGGAGAGATGGGTTACAATAAGTTTATTTAAATGGTTTTTAAAATAAAAATTTTTTAATAAAGTGGATTTGAAAGTAATTATTTTAATTTTATAGTAATGATTTAGCTCTAAAATATGCACATATCGCCCGTCGCTTTCATTAAAGTGAAATAAGTCGTAACAAAGTAGGCTTACTGGAAAGTGTGCCTAGAATGGTCAAATTAGAGCTTGATAGAAAGTTTTTTACTTACATTAAAATGTTGTCGTGCAATTCGGTATAATTTGATTTTACTTAATTATATTTTTTAATTTGTTAAAAAATTATTTTTTTTATTTTGAAAAAATTTTTATTATTATAGTTTATTAGTACTTTAAAGGAATTTTGAAATAAGTTGAAAAATTTAAAATTATAAAAGAAAGATTAATTTTTTGTACCTTGTGTATCAGGGTTGATTAATTAAATATTAAGAATTTATTTTTTTCGAATTATAATGAGCTATTAAAATATTTATTTTATTGTTATATAAATATTTAAAATATTTTGTTAGGGGTGAAATGTCAATCGTATTATAATATATCTAGTTCTTTAAGAAAGAAATTAAATTTCTAAAATTTTATTATTATAATTATTTTTTAATTTTGATAATAAATTTTTATATAAATTGTGGGATAAGCTTCAATTTTTATAGTTAAAAATTGATTTTTTAAAAGTGTACGGTAGAATTAAAAATTTTCATCTTCAAGTATGTTACAATTTAGTATTTTTAAAAAAAAATTTCTTTTTGTTTTAGTTATTTTATTAAAGTAAATTAATGAATTTTTATTAATTTAAATAATGATTAAATTAGTATAATTTTATTTATTATTAATTAATTCTTTTAATTAATAGTTAAGGAACTCGGCAAGATTAATTTTTCGCCTGTTTACTAAAAACATGTCTTTTTGATTATTTTTTAAAGTCTAATCTGCCCAATGATAAGGTTTAAATGGCCGCGATATTTTGATCGTGCAAAGGTAGCATAATCATTAGTTTTTTTATTGAAAGCTGGAATGAAGGATTGAACGAGAAAATTACTGTCTCTATTGTTTTATTAGAATTTAATATTTAAGTGAAAAAGCTTAAATAATTAAAAAAGACGAGAAGACCCTATAGATCTTTATATTAGTTTAATTTATTTATTTAGAATAAATATTTATAAATTTATTTTAATATTTGGTTGGGGTGACAGGTAAATTAATTTAACTTTACTTAATATGAATATTAATTTATAGGTTATTGATTTATTTATTATAATTATAAGATTAAGTTACCTTAGGGATAACAGCGTTATTTCTTTTGAGAGTTCTTATCGAAAGAGAATTTTGCGACCTCGATGTTGGATTAAAGTTAATGTGTGGCGCAGAAGTTACATTTTTTAGTCTGTTCGACTATTAAAACTTTACATGATCTGAGTTTAAACCGGCGTGAGCCAGGTTGGTTTCTATCTTTTTACAGTTAACATTTTTTAGTACGAAAGGACTTAAAATGTATTATATTAATTTGTTTTAGAATCATATTATTAAATTGGCAGATTAGTGTGAAAGATTTAGAATCTTTTTAAGTAATAAATATTACATTTAATACTTGATATTTTTTGATTTAATACTTTCATTTTTTAGGATACTAATTTTAGTTATTTGTTTATTGGTGGGGGTTGGGTTTTTGACTTTATTGGAGCGTAAGGTTTTAGGCTATATTCAATTGCGTAAAGGTCCCAATAAAGTTGGGTTTTTAGGACTCCCCCAACCTTTTGGAGATGGGATTAAACTTTTTTTTAAGGAGCAAGTTAATCCTTTAATATCTAATTTTTATGTTTATTATTTTTCACCCATTTTTAATCTTTTTTTATCTTTCATTGTTTGGATATGCATGCCTTTTTTTACTAATTTGTTTAATTATAGATTTGGAGTGTTATTTATTTTATGTTGTGGGAGACTCAGTGTTTATGCTATCATGATTTCTGGGTGATCTTCTAATTCTGCTTATTCTTTACTAGGAGGGGTTCGTTCCATTGCTCAAACTATCTCTTATGAGGTAAGATTAAGTTTAATTATATTATCTTTTTTAATTATAATTGGTAGGGTTAATTTAGTTGATTTTTCTAAGTATCAAAATTTTATTTGATTAATTTTTTGTGGGGCCCCCTTGTCTATTATTTGGTTTATTTCTAGATTAGCGGAGACTAATCGCACTCCTTTTGATTTTGCTGAAGGGGAATCAGAGTTAGTTTCCGGGTTTAATGTGGAGTATAGAGGTGGTGGATTTGCTTTAATTTTTTTAGCCGAGTATGCTAATATTTTATTTATAAGAATATTATTTTGTTTAATTTTTCTTGGGGGATATTATTATTATTTATCTTTTTTTCTAAAGTTAGTAATTGTCTCTTTTTGTTTTATTTGAGTTCGGGGGACACTACCTCGTTATCGTTATGATAAATTAATATATTTAGCTTGAAAATCTTATTTACCAGTTTCTTTAAATTTTTTCATGTTTTATTTAGGTTTTATCCTTTTTACTTAAACTAATAAAATTTAGTACAAATTAATAGAAGGTTATTCTTCTTTTTAATACTTTCAAAGTATATACTTATTCAAGTTCATTAATTAGTTTTTGAATATTAATATATCTCATACTTTTGTAATTATTGGTTGTAAAGCAAAATATGAAAAATAAGTGATTGTAAGGATTTGACCAACTAGGATGTAAGGGTCTTCTACTGGGCGAGCACCAATTCAAGTTAGTAGGCATGTATTTATTAAAAATAATCAAAATAAAATTTTTCTTAAAGGGTAAAATTGATTGGATTGAATTTTTCTATTTATTGAAATTGGTATAATTAAAATAATGGCGATTCTTATAACTAAGGCGATTACTCCTCCTAATTTATTAGGGATTGAGCGTAGGATTGCATATGCAAATAAGAAATATCATTCTGGCTGAATGTGTATAGGTGTTACTAAGGGGTTTGCCGGAGTAAAATTTTCTGGATCTCCGAGTAGGTAGGGTGAGGATAAGGTCAGGATTATTAAACTAATTCTTATAACAACAAATCCTACAATATCTTTAAAAGTAAAATATGGGTGAAATGGGATCTTGTCAACGTTTCTATTTACTCCTAATGGGTTATTAGATCCTGTTTGGTGGAGAAATAATAAGTGGATTATTACTAGGGCTAAAACAATAAAAGGTATAATAAAATGTAGAGTGAAAAATCGCGTTAATGTGGCATTGTCCACTGCGAATCCTCCTCACAATCATTGTACAATAGTTGTCCCTAAGTAAGGAATAGCAGATAGTAAATTGGTAATAACAGTTGCTCCCCAAAAGGATATTTGTCCTCAAGGTAGAACATATCCTAAAAAGGCCGTTGCTATTACTATAAATAGGATAATAACACCAACTGTTCATGTTATATATAACTTATATGATCCGTAATATATTCCTCGGCCTACATGAAAATATAAGCAAACAAAGAATAATGATGCTCCGTTGGCATGTAATGTTCGTAGTAGTCACCCATAATTTACATCTCGGCAGATGTGAATGATTCTAGAAAAGGCTAGCTCAATACTGGCTGTAAAATGTATTGCTAAGAATATGCCGGTAAGGATTTGTATTATTAAACACATTCCTAGTAAAGATCCAAAATTTCACCAGGCGGTGATATTTCTTGGTCTAGGGAGATCAATTAAAGATCTATTAACAATTTTAATTATAGGGTGAGTTTTTCGCAAAGGTTTTAACATTAAAATTTTTGTCGCAATGGTCCGTATTCAATTTTTGTAATTTTCACAACAGCAATTAAAGTGATGAATAAGTAGATAATTATTAGGATTATTATGGATATTTGCTTATCAGTAAAAAATTTACTTAATGATATTGTTCAATTTAGTACTTCATTGTTTTTGTTTAATATTTCTATATAGTTTAATTTTAATATTATTAATGAACAAGAAATAAGGGAAATGATTAGGATATATGTTGTAGTTATATTATTATAACTAAACTTTTCATTTGATGCGATTCTTGTTATGTATATAAATAAAACCAATATACCTCCTACTATAATTAAAAATATAATGTAAGAGTATCAGTAATTAATATTTATAATTCCTGTTATTAATGATACTAGAATAGTTTGTACTATTAAATTAAACCCTCTGGATAGGGGATGCTTTATGAAAAAAAATCTTACTGAAGAAATGATCAATAATATTATAATTAGTGTTGTTATTCAGAGAATAGTTTATTTAAAATATTAATTTTGGAGATTAATGAAAGGATGTTTTTCTTTTCTCTGAGCTTTAAAAGAGACTCTTATTTTTGGTTTACAAGGCCAATATTTTAATTAAATTATTAAAGCTTATGTTATTACTTAACTATTTAAGTATATATATGTTGTTTATTGGGCTAGTTGTTCTTTTTTCTAAACGAAAGCATTTTTTGCTAATGTTATTAAGATTAGAATTTATTATTATTTCTATCTATTTGTTTTTAATAGTTATTTTTGGGTTTTATAATTATGAGTATTTTTTTTCTATGATTTTTTTAACTATAATGGTGTGTGAAAGTGCCCTAGGGCTGTCTATTTTAGTAAGGATAATTCGAACCCACGGTAGGGATTATTTACTTAGTTTTAGAATGTTATGATAAAATTTGTCATTTTGTTAATTTTTATGATACCTTCTGTCTTGTTTAGTTATTTTTGATTAATTCAGTTTTTAATGTTTTTAATAATTATTATTTTTGTATTTTATTATAGAGGAGATTTTTTTTATCAACATATTTCTTTTGTATTTGGGCTGGATTTATTATCATGACTTATAGTTCTATTAAGTTTTTGAATTTGTGCTCTTATATTAATGTCTAGGTCTAAGTTGCTTAAGACAAATTACTTTTGCAGCATGTTTTTACTAGTGCTTGTTGTTCTTTTAGGATCTTTGGTTCTCACTTTTTTCTCTTTGAATTTATTTGTTTTTTATTTATTTTTTGAAATTAGATTAATCCCCACTTTGTTTTTAATTTTAGGGTGGGGGTATCAGCCCGAGCGTTTACAGGCAGGTGTTTATTTATTTTTTTATACTATGTTTGCTTCCTTACCTATATTGATTTCTATTTTTTATGTTTATAGTGAGTTAAATAGTTTAATATTTTTTATTTTAAATGATCTATTTAATAATTTGTTAATATTCTTGTGTATAAATTTTGTGTTTTTAGTGAAAATTCCTATATTTTTTGTTCATTTATGATTACCAAAAGCTCATGTAGAAGCTCCTGTATCAGGATCAATAATTCTTGCGGGGGTTATATTAAAGTTAGGGGGTTATGGATTAATTCGTCTATTAGTTTTATTTCAAGGGATTATAAACAGGTTTAATTATCTATTTGTGGGGATTAGAATATTAGGAGGGCTTATTGTCTCATTAATTTGTTTACGTCAAAGAGATATTAAGTCTTTAATTGCTTATTCATCAGTGGCTCATATAGGGCTGGTTTTGTCTGGGATTATAAGATATTCTTTATGGGGGTTTATGGGAGCTATTTTAATAATAATTGCTCACGGTCTAAGTTCCTCCGGACTTTTTTGTCTAGCTAATATTAATTACGAACGATTAGGAAGTCGAAGGCTTTTTTTAAATAAAGGTTTAATAAATTTAATACCTACCCTGACTTTTTGATGATTTATATTTAGTGCCTCAAATATAGCAGCCCCTCCTTCTTTAAATTTAATAGGGGAGGTCATGTTAATTAATTCTTTAGTTGGTTGGAGTAGTTTGACTATATTATTTTTATCTTTAATGTCTTTTTTTAGAGCGTGCTATTCTCTTTATTTGTATTCATTTAGTCAACACGGAATTTTTAGTAAGGGTTTACTAAGAATATATTCAGGTCAATTGCGTGAGTATTTATTATTAGCTCTTCATTTATTTCCTTTAAATGTTTTCATTATTGGGGGATTTTACTTAGTTTTATATTTAAATAGTTTATAAAAATATCGATTTGTGGGGTCGGGGATGCGCTAATGTGCTTTAAATAATAGTTTGTATTGTTTATTTTTTAATATTTTTATTATTTAGTATTATTTTTTTTTCTTTGGGGATGTATTTTCTTTTTTTGGATTTAACGTATTTTATTGAAATTGATTTTATTAGTTTAAATTCTTGCTCTATTGTTATAACTTTACTTTTAGATTGAATATCTTTTATTTTTATAAGATTTGTATTGTTTATTTCTTCTATAGTTATTTACTATAGCCAGGAATATATATCAGGAGATTTAAATTTAAATCGTTTTATTTATTTGGTTTGTTTGTTTGTTTTGTCTATAATATTGTTAATTATTAGACCTAATTTAATTAGGATTTTACTAGGTTGGGATGGGCTTGGGCTAGTATCTTATTGTCTGGTTATTTATTATCAAAATGTTAAATCTTCCTCTGCCGGGATATTGACAGCCCTATCTAACCGGGTTGGAGATGTGGCTATTTTACTAAGAATTGCTTGAATAATAAATTATGGGAGGTGAAACTTTATTTATTATCTTGATTTTATAAAAAATGATTTTAGAATATGAATTATTGGAGGATTAGTTTGTTTAGCTGCTATAACTAAAAGAGCTCAGCTACCTTTTTCTTCTTGACTACCGGCCGCTATAGCAGCCCCAACCCCCGTCTCTTCTTTAGTGCATTCTTCTACTCTAGTAACTGCGGGGGTATATTTAATAGTTCGGTTTTTTAATTGTTTAAGTTCTAATATTTTATTGTTATTGTTGATTATTTCAATATTAACTATATTTATAGCTGGGCTCGGGGCTAATTTCGAATATGACTTAAAAAAAATCATTGCCCTTTCTACCCTTAGACAATTAGGACTTATAATAAGAATTATTGCATTAGGTGAACCTCTTTTGGCCTTTTTTCATCTTTTAATGCATGCTTTGTTTAAGGCTTTATTGTTTATATGTGCAGGTTATATAATTCATATAATAACTAATAATCAGGATATTCGGTTTATGGGGGGATTAAGAGTTTATATGCCTTTAATTTGTAGAATATTTAATGTATGTAATTTTGCCCTGTGTGGATTGCCCTTTTTAAGAGGATTTTATTCAAAAGACTTGATTTTAGAAGTAATATCTTTGGGAGTTATAAATATTTTTATTTATTTGATTTACTTTGTGTCTACTGGATTAACTGTAAGGTATTCTGTTCGGCTGGCTTATTATAGTTTGGTCGGGTCATTTAGATTTTTAAATTATTATTCTTTTAGAGATGAAGGTAAGTTAATATTTAGTGGTATGTTAGGTTTAATTTTTTTGGTGATTTTTGGGGGGAGCATACTTTCTTGACTCTTATTTTCATTTCCTTATATAATTTGTCTTCCGACTCTAATAAAAATAATAACCTTGTTAGTTGTTTTTATCGGAGGAATTTTAGGGTATCATTTTTCTAAATTAAACTTGTCTTCATTTAATTTAAGATTGAATAATTATTTAAGCTGTTTTTTTATTGCTTCTATATGAAATATGCCTTTTATGTCAACTTTATTAGTAAATTATCCTAGCCTTAAACTTGGGGCATATTATTTAAAATATTTAGATCAAGGTTGATTTGAGTATTTTGGGTCTCAAAATTTATATAATTTTATAGGGCTTATCTTTAAAAATATATTGATGCTTTTTTCTGTCAATTTTAAATCTTTTTTAATATTATGAAGGATTTGGATGTTGATTATTTTAATATTTATTTATTTAAATAGCTTAATTAGAGCATAACACTGAAGCTGTTAAGGTGATTTAAAATCTTTAAATAATTTACAAAGCTGGGCTTATTTTTGTATTGAAAATACAATATTTTATTTAAATTATGAAAATAGGAAAAATAACAGATTTCACTGCTAAAATAAAAGATTAGAAGTCTTTATTTGAATTTCTAATTCCTTTAATTGGAATTTAATTCAATTTTATCATTAACAGTGATATACCTCTTTTTGGCTTCAATTAATAAATAAGGATGAGTAAACATCTTCTTTTAGGTCGAAACTAACTACAAAATTGCTTCTTACTTAAGATAGGCCAAATATTCAGCAACTTCTAAGTGCAAGTTAGATATTTATATAAACTATTATCCTACTTAGTTCAGTTTAATGCCCCTTGATTTCATTCGTGGTAGATTCCAATCAATAAGATTGTAATAAATAAAAATGAGATTGTAAAAAAATTACTTATTCTTGTAATTTTAATTAAATAGATTAATGGTAGAAGGAGGGTAATTTCAACATCAAAAATTAAAAAGATAACTGCAATTAAAAAAAAATGTAGTGAGAAGGGGATTCGAGAAGATGATTTTGGGTCAAATCCACATTCAAATGGGGAGTTTTTTTCTCGGTCTAAAAATCTTTTTTTTGAAATTATAGTTGTGATTAATATAATTAATGCTCTTAGCATTAATAAAAATATACACGTACTAAAAATTATTATTATTACTTATACTATGTGACTAGATTTTTTGATTGGAAGTCAAATATAATTTTTATATTATATAAGTATCTGCCTCATCAATAAATAGAAACATATAGAAACAATCAAACAACGTCTACAAAATGTCAGTATCAAGCAGCAACCTCAAACCCGAAGTGATGAATTTTGGAAAAATGGTTATTTAAGTGGCGCATTAAAGATACAAGAAGGAAGGTGGTCCCAATAATTACATGCAATCCATGGAATCCGGTGGCTATAAAGAAGGAGGATCCGTAAACAGCATCAGCAATTGTAAATGGGGATTCTAAGTACTCGTAAGCTTGCAGTAAGGTAAAGTAAAGGCCTAATATTACTGTTAAACCAAGTCTTTGGTATACTTGATTATAGTTATTTTCTATAAGAGAGTGATGGGCCCAAGTTACTGTAATACCAGATCTAAGAAGAATTAAGGTATTCAATAAAGGAATTTGGATGGGGTTGAAAGGAGAAATTCCTTTAGGAGGTCAGATTATACCTATTTCTGTTGAAGGACTTAAGCTTCTATGAAAAAATCTTCAAAAAAATGAAAGAAAAAAAAATACTTCTGAAATAATAAATAAAACTATCCCCCATCGTAGTCCTACAGTTACGTTTAAAGTGTGAATTCCTTGGAAAGTGCCTTCTCGTGAAATATCCCGTCATCATTGGAATATAATTATTAAAGTAATAATTATTCCCATTATTAATAAACTACTATCATGTTGGTGAAATCATTTAATTAAACCTATTATCATAGTTATAGCTCTTAATGCCCCAAATAAAGGCCATGGCCTTACTTCTACTAAGTGGAACGGGTGATTTTTATGTAATTGCATTAGTTAAACTTCACTAGAATAGAGGGTTCTTAGAACTGCAAAAACATAAGACTGAATAATAGCAACCGCGGATTCGAGAATTAATAGGGCTAATTGGGTAATGATTAATAAATTTAATATGTATATTGATATTGATCTTCCGGTGTTTCCTAATAAGGTTATTAGTAAATGCCCCGCAATTATATTAGCTGTAAGCCGTACAGCTAAAGTTCCCGGTCGAATAATATTTCTAATTGTTTCAATACATACCATAAAAGGTATTAGAGCTGGGGGGGTACCTTGAGGAACCAGGTGGGCCAGTATGTGAATTGTATTATTTATTCAACCATAGATTATAAACCCCAGCCATATAGGTAGGGCTAGGGTTAAAGTTAATGAAAGATGCCTTGTACTAGTAAAGATGTATGGAAATAATCCCAAGAAGTTGTTAAATAGGATTAGAGAAAATATTCTAATAAATATAATAGTTCTTCCCAACATTCTGGAGCTATTAGTTAGAATTTTAAATTCATTGTGAAGAGTTAAGATGATTTTATTTCATATAATATGTATTCGTGAGGGTAAAAATCAAAACCTGGCCGGTAAAATTAAAATTCCAAGGAAGGTACTTAACCAATTTAATGATATATTTATAGTTCTTGAGGGGTCAAAGGATGAAAATAGGTTTGTTATCATTTTCAGGTTTTAATTGATCTTGTTTTTCTAATTAATAAGATGTTACTAGGGGTTTTTAGGGACACGAAATAATTTATAATAATAAATACTATAAATGTAATGGAAAATAATATGAATAATACAATTCATCTTATGGGGGCTATTTGAGGGATTAAAAATTACTATTTAATAATAATTTTAGCATGACAAGCTAATGTTATTTTTTAACTAAATTTTTCATTAGAAGTAATTGCTAATTTACTATTAAATGGTTTAAGAGACCAGTACTTGCTTTCAGCCATCTAATGATATTATTTTTTTAATTCATTTAATAAAAGATTTAGGTGAAATTCTTTCTATTACAATCGGCATGAATCTGTGATTTGCTCCACAAATTTCGGAGCATTGTCCGAAAAAAATTCCTGCGCGGTTAATTAAGAATCTAGTTTGATTTAGTCGTCCAGGTGTTCCGTCAACCTTTATTCCTAATGAAGGGATTGTTCAGGAGTGGATTACATCCGCAGCTGTCGCAAGTATTCGGATTTGTGAATTAAAAGGGACCACAGTTCGTGTGTCAACATCCAATAATCGAATACTATAGGCTTGCAGGTCATTTTGTGGTATTAGGTATGAATCAAACTCTAAGTTCTGAAAATCCGAGTATTCGTAGGACCAATATCATTGGTGGCCCACAGTTTTAATAGTAATCAATGGATTGTTAATTTCGTCAATTAAATATAATAATTGGAGGGAGGGTAAAGCAATAAAAATTAAGGTTATTGCTGGTAGAATTGTTCAAATTAGTTCAATTGTTTGCCCTTCCAGTAAAAATCGATTAATTTGTTTATTAATAAGCACTTCAATTAGTAAGTATCTTACTATAATAGTAATTATTAATAAAATTAGTAAAGTATGGTCATGAAATATAATTAATTGCTCTATTAAGGGGGAGGATCTATCTATAGTTAAGATCTGTGAGCAATTGGCTATTTCTAAAAAAAGGGCTTATCTTTATACACGGGGTTTAAGTCCATTGCACTACTCTGCCATATTAGAAGTTATAGGGAAGGGGTAACTCAGAATATCTATGTTCTGCAGGAGGTATTGATTGTAATCATTCTATCGAAGTGGTTATATTTAAAGGCATGACTGCCTTTCGTATAGAGGCAAACCTTTCTCACACAATAAAAATTAAGAATATTGTTCCTAGAAACGAGATCAAGGATCCTAATGAAGAGATAATGTTTCACCTTAAATAAGCATCAGGATAATCTGAGTATCGTCGGGGTATTCCACTTAAACCCAAGAAATGTTGGGGGAAAAAAGTTATATTAACACCAATAAACATAATTCTAAATTGAATTTTTAAGTATTTGTTATTTAAAGTTACTCCAGTAAATAGTGGGTATCATTGAATAAACCCCCCTATAATTGCAAATACAGCTCCTATTGAGAGGACATAGTGAAAGTGGGCAACCACATAGTAAGTGTCGTGAAGGATAATATCAATTGAGGAATTTGAAAGAATGATTCCTGTTAATCCTCCCAAAGTAAATAAGAACACAAACCCTAAGGCTCATAGTATTGAGGGGGAATAGTTGATCTGCACCCCATGGAGAGTTGCTAATCAACTAAAAATTTTAATGCCAGTTGGTACAGCAATAATTATAGTTGCTGAAGTAAAGTATGCTCGTGTGTCAACATCTATTCCCACAGTAAATATATGATGAGCTCAAACAATAAATCCTAGTAATCCAATTGCTAGTATAGCATAAATTATTCCCAATGCCCCAAAAGTTTCCTTTTTCCCTCTTTCTTGGCTAATGATATGAGAAATTATTCCAAATCCTGGGAGAATTAAAATATAAACTTCAGGGTGGCCAAAAAATCAAAATAAATGCTGGTACAAGATTGGATCCCCCCCTCCCGAAGGGTCAAAAAACGAGGTGTTTAGGTTTCGGTCTGTTAATAATATAGTAATAGCTCCTGCCAGTACTGGTAAAGATAAAAGTAATAATAGTGCGGTGATAACAATTGATCAAACTAACAAAGGTATTCGGTCAAACGTTATTCCAGGAGTTCGTATATTAATTACTGTGGTAATAAAGTTAATAGCTCCTAAAATAGAAGAAATTCCGGCTAAATGTAGTCTGAAAATAGCTAAATCTACAGAAGCCCCTCTATGAGCAATATTAGCAGCTAATGGAGGATATACTGTTCAACCAGTTCCCGCCCCGCTTTCCACTATTCTTCTTATTAATAATAAAGTTAAAGATGGGGGTAAAAATCAGAATCTTATATTATTTATTCGGGGAAATGCTATGTCAGGAGCCCCTAGCATTAAAGGCACAAGCCAGTTACCAAATCCACCTATTATGATAGGTATGACCATAAAAAAAATCATAATGAAAGCGTGAGCTGTTACAATCACATTGTAAATCTGATCATTACCAATTAGGGCCCCAGGATTCCCTAATTCAGCTCGAATTAAAAGTCTTAAAGTAGTTCCAACTATGCCGGACCATGCCCCGAAAATAAAGTAAAGGGTGCCGATATCTTTGTGGTTTGTTGAAAATAATCATTTATTCGTTAAAGTGGCTGAGATAGGCGATAAATTGTAAATTTATTTACGAGATTATTCTCCTTTAACAGGTCTTATATTCAACAATGATTTTAAATTGCAAATTTAAAGGAGGGGGCACCCTAAGGCTTAAAGACCGGGCGACTTTATTTACAGCTTTGAAGGCTGTGAGTTTAATTAACTTAAATCCTTCAATTATATTCAGTTCAATGCAAGTGTTGTTAAACTTATAAGTGAAATTAGAATACAATTACAAACTATAATTCATTGTTTAGGCAAATATTTTCTGTTGTTAATTTTGTTGCTATAGTTATGAGAAATTATTATTAATCTTATCCTAATTCGGAGGTAATAGTATAGAGTAATTATAGTTGTCATAATTATGGTAATTGTTACAATAATTATTTTAGTTTCTACTAGTATTTGAATTGTAAGTCATTTGGGGATAAATCCAATAAATGGGGGTAATCCTCCTAAAGATATTAAATTTATTCTAAAAAAAATTTTATTTTCTGGGGTATTGTTAAATAAGCAGTTTATTTGTGTGATTTTGTTGACGTTTTTCTTTGTCAATCTCAGGATGATTGCGGTGTTGGTTAAAACGTAGACAATAAAATAAATTAATCATAATCTTTCTGTGAGTATAATAGCTCTTAACATTCATCCTATATGATTGATTGATGAGTATGCTAAAATTTTTCGTATTCTTGTTTGCCCCAATCCTATTAGGCTTCCGATAAGAATTCTGGATATAATTGATAAAATTAATAATTTTCCAGAAATTAATGTGTATATTGATATGATTATGGGAGCAACTTTTTGTCAGGTTATTAGTAAACAAACATTTAATCATCTTAATCCGTCAACAATTTCCGGGAATCAGAAGTGAAAGGGGGCACATCCTATTTTTAAGAGGATCGCGGATAATATCAGAGTCTCAGGTAAAACTGATATTAGAAGATTCCTTGATGTGGTTAATTTTATTGTTATATATAGGATAGAAATTATTAGCACAACAGAAGCTCTTGCTTGGGTAATAAAATATTTTATTGACGCTTCTGTAGATCGTTGGGTTTTACTTGAAATTAATGGAATAAAAGATATCAAGTTAATTTCTAGTCCTATTCATATACCAAGTCAGGAATTGGCACAAATAGTAAGAAAGGTTCTGAATATAAGAGTTATAGTAAATATAATTTTATAGGAATTAATTATTAAAAAGAAAAGGATTTTACCTTTATAAAAGGGGTATGAACCCTTTAGCTTTATTTAGCTTATCTTTTTATATTATAGTATATGATGTACATTAATTTTTGATATTAAAAGTGATAGTTTAATTCTATTGGATATAATGAAGGCAACTTTATTGCATAATTTATCCTATCAAAATAACCCTTTTATCAGGCACTTCACA